CGCCTATTGCCACAGCTGTAGATATAGGTATTTTGAGAATACGCTTTAATGACCAATGGTTAACGATGGCTCTGATGGGCGGTTTTGCTAGAATAGGTAATAATGAGATCACCATTTTAGTAAATGATGCGGAGAAGAGTAGTGACATTGATCCCCAAGAAGCTCAGCAAACTCTTGAAATAGCGGAAGCCGGCTTGAGGAAAGCTGAAAGTAAGAGACAAACAATTGAGGCAAATCTAGCTCTCAGACGAGCTAGGACACGAGTAGAGGTTCTCAATGTGATTTCGTAACTAGTCGGTGCGCCCGAATCGAATAATCCTAATCAAAAGAATTTGTGTTTATACACATATGGATTCTTCCGATTGAATCCAATCAAATACAATCAAGGGGAATCGGATTCTGATGTAAGGAAAAAAGTTTTAGTTTCAATTCGAAAATCAAATCGAATAGGATAGAAAAGATACAAAATCAGTAAGTAGAAAAACTTATTAGATACCATTGACCATGGTATCTAATAAGTTCTACCTACTATTGGATTTGAACCAATGACTCCTGCCGTATGAAAGCAATACTCTAACCACTGAGTTAAGTAGGTCATTTATCATTATAAGGAGAAAAAAAAAAAGACCCCTCCCATTGATGGATTATAAATCCAATAAGACTTCGAAGCAATACCAATCAAAAAGATCAAAGAGATACGATGTTGGATCATGGGATATTCATCTTGACAAGAAATTATCTCCATAATATGATAAAATATGTATCACAAGCACAAGGGCTATAGCTCAGTTAGGTAGAGCACCTCGTTTACACGTGCGCCAATGTTTTTCAGAAGAGTCCATCATGCAATCAAAGAATTGATCTTTTTGAGAAATCAATGTCTGACTCCAGGATTTTTAGGGAACAAAACAAGAGAACAATAGCCTGACAAATGGTTCGGTTCGATTCAGGTTCCCATTTAGGAACCAAATGGAATCCATCATTGATTTGAGATATTGATAAGGTGAATACCTAGTCTATTCAATGCTAGGCATAATGAGTATAAGGACCTCAAAAATTCTCTTTTTGTCCTATGAACCTTAAGGCGTATGAAGTTTCATATTTGATTCTTTAATCAGGATGATAGAGACTCCATTTAACTTAGGTTAATCTAGGCCAGAAGCAAACCTACGTCAAGATAACCTTTCTTTGAAACACTTTGGTAGTGCTCCTATATCACAATCCAAATAATGAATCCGAGCACGTGGAGCCATTTCCTTATTTTTCTGTCAAGAAAAAAAAATATGGTAGACTAACTGATATTTCTAGCAGTTAATGAAAGAGCCCAATGCAAAAAAAAATGCATGTTGGGTCTTTGAAAGAGTTCGAATCATTTTGATAAGAATCAGTTCGATCTCTTTTACCGAGAAGGTCTACGGTTCGAGTCCGTATAGCCCTATAATAATATAATAATCCAAATTGAAATACAAAAAGTTCTATAGTTTTCATTTACTCAATTACTGTATTTTTTGTTGTTTGTAACCGGTCGCTCGTGGTTGCTTGGTTCATCGAAATAAAATCATTCCCATAAGCTTGCTTATGGGGGACTCGTTCAGAGCAGAACATAAAACGGAAAACAAAAGCCCGTTTCAATCGTTATTTTTTTTTTCGAATCTCGGATAAAGAAACCTAGTAATTCATTTTTTTCGTATGTGAATTCCATATGATTTTGCCTCCAAAAATTCACCAAAAATGAGTGGGTATACCAAGGAAAAGAAGTCTCACTAACTCTTTGATTGTGGACAGTAAAGGAGGCAAAATCATGACATGAATCCGGTTAAAAATGAAAACTCCAACCTAACCCCACTCAAATCGAATAGTAAGTCACATGGATATAGGAACGGATTACTGTATTTGTCGACACGTCCGCGTTTGAAAAACGAAGATCTTTTCATAAACAGAAAACAAAATATATATAGAAAATAGAATCAAAATCGATTGCATTTCGAATTCAAATATTAAAAAATTCGAAATCAAAATGAGAATTCTATTTGGAATTTTTTTTTTTCTAAAAGGCCGAAACGAGGTGAAAGCAAGAGAGTTTTATTTGTTTTGTTTGTATAAGAGATTTATACTATACTGAAATAAAATCGAAGGAAGTGTAATGAAAATAGGAGTACAATCGAGAAACGAGACATCACAGCAAACAAGTGAAACTGTGTGGTTCGACCAAAATGCATTTTGGTTTTGACTAACCTGTTACCGATGACTTGACAATGAATTCCAATTCGAATCGACAAATTCGGTATATTTTTCACATTCAAAGGAGTTCGTCTATGTTTCTGCTTTACAAATATGATATTTTCTGGGCATTTCTAATAATATCAAACGTTATTCCGATTTTGGCATTTTTAATTTCCGCAGTTTTAGCCCCGATTAGCAAAGGACCAGAGAAGCTTTCTAGTTATGAATCGGGTATAGAACCAATGGGCGATGCTTGGTTACAATTTCGAATCCGTTA